CCTTCTTAATTAATATTCCCATTCTTTTGATTTCATTTTATGATGGGTTCCCCTTGAAAAACATTGGCGCACGTGTAAACGAGGCGCTCTACCAACTGAGCTATAGCCCTTATTGCTTGTGATACATATTTTATCATCTAGCTAATTTCTTGTCAAGATGAATATTCGATGATCAAACATCATAAATCTTTGATCTGTTTCGCCGGTATTGCTTCTAAGGAATATTCTATTTATAATCCAACAGGGGAATGGGTTCCATTTTTCTTTTTTTGGGGACGAGAATTGGCCTACTTAACTCAGTGGTTAGAGTATTGCTTTCATACGGCGAGAGTCATTGGTTCAAATCCAATAGTAGGTAGAACTTATTAGATACTTATTAGATACTGAGTATCTAATAAGTTTTTGAACCACCCTATGTTTAGTTTATTGATTTTTCATTTTTGAATTTCTTTTAGTTGCAGCAAAATGGGGCTTTGCTTCATTGCATTTGATTTGATTCACTTGCCAGAATCAAAATAGGGTTTGAAACCTGATTATTTGAATGGTACCAAACTTAGTTATGAAATCAAACCGCATTGAGAGCCTCTACTCGTGTTCTAGCTCGCCGGAGAGCTAGATTTGCTTCAATTATTTGTCTCTTTCCTTCAGCCTTTTTCAAATTAGCTTCTGCTATTTCAAGAGTTTGCTGAGCTTCTTGTGCATCAATGTCACTACCCTTCTCCGCATCATTTACTAAAACAGTTATGTCATTATTGCCTATTCTAGCAAAACCACCCATCAGAGCCATTGTTAACCATTCATCATTAAGGCGTATTCTTAAAATACCTATATCTACAGCTGTGGCAATAGGGGCATGGTTGGGTAATATGCCAATTTGACCACTATTAGTAGATAAAATGATTTCCTTTACTTCTGAATCCCAAACAATTTTATTAGGGGTCAGTACACAAAGATTTAAGGTCATTTGTTCAACTCCATTTCTAGGTTCATAGCCTTCGCGGTAGCTTCATCGATATTACCTACTAAATAAAAGGCTTGTTCAGGAAGAGCATCTAATTCTCCGGAAAGAATCAATTGAAATCCTCTAATTGTTTCTGCCAGACCAACGTATTTCCCTGGAGAGCCAGTAAATACTTCTGCTACGAAGAAGGGTTGTGATAAGAAACGTTCAATTTTTCGCGCCCGTGCTACGATTAAACGATCCTCTTCGGATAATTCGTCTAACCCAAGGATAGCTATAATATCCTGAAGTTCTTTGTAACGTTGTAAAGTTTGCTTTACTTGTTGCGCGGTTTCATAATGTTCCTCACCAACGATCCGAGGTTGAAGCATAGTTGATGTTGAATCTAAAGGATCGACGGCTGGATAGATCCCTTTGGCAGCTAATCCTCTTGATAGTACGGTAGTAGCATCTAAATGTGCAAATGTCGTAGCAGGCGCGGGGTCGGTTAAATCGTCTGCAGGCACATAAACTGCTTGAATAGAAGTTATCGACCCCTCTTTGGTAGAAGTAATTCTTTCTTGTAAAGAACCCATTTCAGTACTCAGGGTGGGTTGGTAGCCCACAGCAGAAGGCATTCGACCCAATAAGGCCGAGACTTCGGACCCTGCTTGAACGAAACGGAATATATTGTCGATAAATAGAAGTACGTCTTGTTCATTAACATCTCGAAAATATTCTGCCATAGTTAGGGCAGTCAAACCAACTCTCATACGAGCTCCTGGTGGTTCGTTCATCTGACCGTAAACGAGAGCCACTTTGGATTCTGCAATATTTTCTTCATTAATCACTCCAGATTCTTTCATTTCCATGTAAAGATCGTTTCCTTCACGAGTACGTTCACCCACTCCGCCAAATACGGATACGCCCCCATGCGCTTTGGCAATATTGTTAATCAATTCCATGATGAGTACTGTTTTACCCACCCCAGCCCCCCCAAACAGTCCTATTTTTCCGCCACGGCGATAAGGGGCTAAAAGATCTACTACTTTAATTCCGGTTTCAAAAATGGATAATTTTGTATCTAACTGTATAAAGGCAGGTGCGGATCTATGAATAGGAGATGTTGTACGGGTATCTACCGGACCCAAATTATCAACAGGCTCCCCAAGCACGTTGAAAATTCGTCCCAGAGTTGCTCCACCTACCGGAACACTTAGAGGTGCCCCCGTGCCAATAACTTCCATTCCTCTCGTTAGACCATCTGTAGCACTCATAGCTACAGCTCTAACTCTATTATTTCCTAATAATTGTTGTACTTCACAAGTTACATTAATTGGTTGACCAACAGTATCTTTACCTTTAACTACTAGGGCGTCATAAATATTAGGCATCTTGCCTGGCGGAAAGGCTACATCTAGTACCGGGCCGATGATTTGGACAATACGCCCCAGGTTTTTTTTGTCAAGCGGGGAAACTACAGAACCAGAAGTAGTAGAATTTATTCTCATAATAATTAATAAAGAAAATAGTTTTACGAAAATTTAAATTATCGAATTC